TATCTATATATGTATCTATATATATATATATATATATATAAATATACATTATTCAAATATTTTATTAATTCTTTTATATTGTGGAGACTCGCATAATTATCTATATAATCATAAGTTCTTTATCACACGAAGAAAAAACTAAAAATAACTATTCTCGCTCCACACAAGTAATCCAGCTAAAAAAAAAAAAGCTGGTTTTATATTATTCATTTTTAAAATAATTTATGGGACGAAATCCTTTTCATTTAGTAGAATTCAGTCCTTGACCTTTGACTGGTTCAGCTGGTGCTTTATTTTTAACTTCAGGTCTTGCAGGATGATTTCATGGATATTCATATAGTACTATAGTTTTAGGTGTAGTTTTGATTTTGGTTACTATGGTTCAGTGATGACGAGATGTTATTCGAGAATCAACTTATCAAGGTTTTCATACTATGCAGGTTTCTAAAGGTCTTCGGTGAGGAATAATTTTATTTATTGTCTCTGAAGTTTGTTTTTTCTTTGCTTTCTTTTGGGCTTATTTTCATAGAAGACTAGCTCCAAGACCTGAATTAGGTTCTGTATGGCCTCCTACTGGAATTATACCGTTAAATCCTTTTGAAGTGCCTTTGTTAAATACAGGTGTTTTATTGGCATCTGGGGTAACTGTGACTTGAGCTCATCATAGATTAATGGAAGGAGATCGAGCTGGAGGTTTACAAGGACTTGTTGCTACAGTTGCTTTAGGTGTATATTTTACGTTTCTACAGGGAATAGAGTATTACGAAGCATCTTTTACTATTGCTGATGGTGCGTATGGATCAACTTTTTTTGTTGCTACTGGATTCCATGGGCTTCATGTTTTAATTGGTAGTTCTTTTCTTTTAGTTTGTCTTGTACGTGTATGATTACAACATTTTTCTGTAGGCCATCATTTTGGGTTTGAAGCTGCTGCTTGATACTGACATTTTGTAGATGTTGTTTGATTGTTTTTATATTTGTCAATTTATTGATGAGGCTACTAAATTTATTATTCCTAAATGACTGAGTTTAAGTGTTAGACTTTTAATTTAATTACGGTATTTTTACCTTTAGGAGGCTTAATACTTTAATATAAAAGATTTGATTTGCATTCAAAAAATAGACCTTATGGTTTTTAGGCCAGTATAAAAAGCAGTATATATTTGCATGTGGTTTCGGCCCGCAAGGTATAGGTGTAAATCCTTTTTTATACTTAGATGAAAGCCAAACTAGCGGCTTCTAGCTGTTAATTAGAGAACTGTAATTAATTACTCATCTAGAAACATTACGCCGGATGAACGGAAATCATTGATGTTGATTAATATGGGATTATAGTATCTCTAATGTTAATGTTAAGAACAGTTTTAAGAAGGACAATTGCTATTATTCTTTCTGTAGTTGTGATGAGTTTAGGATGAGTGTTGTCAAAGCGTGCTTTGGAAGATCGTGAAAAAAGTTCTCCTTTTGAATGTGGGTTTGATCCAATTAAGTCGGCACGTTTACCTTTTTCTTTACGATTTTTTTTGTTAGCTATTATTTTTCTTATTTTTGATGTTGAAATTGTGTTATTGCTTCCTGCTTTAGTTTCATTATTAAGAACTTTTAGTATAAATTTATTAATTGGTATTTCATTATTTTTATTAATTTTAATTGTTGGATTGTTTCATGAGTGAAATGAAGGATCTTTAGATTGGGCTCAGTAGAAAAACTTGGAGTAAAATAGAGCTGCTAACTCTGTTTTGGGTAATTCGATTTTATCCTTTTTCTTATGTTTTCTAGTTTACCTTTTGGATTAATATTTTTTTTAATTATGGTGTTTGGCACTTTTTTTTCAATTTCTTCTCCATATTGGTTAGGTATCTGGGCTGGGTTGGAAGTTAATTTAATTGGTTTTTTACCATTATTGGTTTATCAAAAAAAAATATCTGAAAGAGAATCTGCTGTAAAGTATTTTATTGTTCAGGCTATAGGATCAAGTTTTTTGATATTTGGAAGTTTGATAATGTACAATTTATTATTTACTTGAGAGATTTTTGATATTAAAAATATTATGTTAGGGTCTATTTTTTTATTTTGTGGTTTATTTATTAAAATAGGGTTGTTTCCATTTCATTTTTGATTGCCTGGTGTGATGGCTGGTCTTTCTTGAATGTCTTGCCTTATATTAGCTACATGACAAAAAATTGCACCACTTTTTTTATTGTGTGTTCTTTTACTGGAAGATATAAATTATATTTTAGGATTGATTTTTTGTCTATTAAGAGTTGGTTCGGCTTTAATTGGTGGTTTAGGTGGTATAAATCAGACTCAGTTACGTTCTCTTCTTGCTTATTCATCTATTGGTCATTTAGGATGAATTGTTTTTGTTTGTTTATGCAGGAGTTGGGCAATAAAAGTATATTTAGCCATTTATATTAGAATTTCTATTGGATTATTTATAAATTTATGATATGCTAATTTTGATACTATAAAAAACTTGAATAAATTTGTTGAGAATTTTAATATTATAAGTTTACTGGTTATATTACTTTCTTTGGGTGGTCTTCCTCCAATGCTTGGATTTATTTCTAAGTGGGTTGTAATAAGTGTAAGTGTTAGAAATGTATTATGGTGTTTTGTTTTTTTATTAATTTTAGGTTCTTTAATAAGTTTGTTTTACTATTTGAGCTTATTTTTTTCTGTTTTTTTTGTTTCTTATAAAAATAAAAATTTAGTTTTCTTTAGTAGTGATAAAAATAATATTTTGTTGGCTGGAAATGTGCTGTTAAATTTATTTGGTGGTATTTTTTTGATCAGAACAGATTTGATTTGTATAGTGTATGCGTTGATTATTTTCAACTAATCATAAGGATATTGGAACTTTATATATTTTATTTGGAATATGATCTGGTCTAGTTGGTACTGCGTTAAGTTTACTTATTCGTGCTGAACTTGGGCAGCCTGGAGCTTTATTAGGTGATGATCAGCTTTATAATGTGATTGTTACGGCTCATGCTTTTGTTATAATTTTTTTTCTTGTTATGCCAATGATAATTGGTGGATTTGGAAACTGGTTGGTTCCTTTAATGCTAGGTGCTCCAGATATGGCATTTCCTCGGCTTAATAACATGAGTTTTTGGTTACTTCCTCCTGCTTTATTGTTGCTTCTTTCTTCTGCTGCAGTAGAAAGTGGAGCTGGTACTGGATGAACTGTCTATCCTCCTTTAGCAGGGAACTTGGCTCACGCCGGTGGTTCTGTAGACTTAGCTATTTTTTCTTTACATTTAGCTGGTGTTTCTTCTATTTTAGGTGCTGTAAATTTTATTACAACAATTATTAATATACGTTGACGTGGAATGCAATTTGAGCGATTGCCATTGTTTGTATGATCAGTAAAAATTACTGCAGTTTTACTTTTATTGTCTTTACCTGTATTAGCTGGTGCTATTACTATGCTTTTAACGGATCGAAATTTTAATACTGCATTTTTTGATCCAGCAGGGGGTGGTGATCCTATTCTTTATCAGCATTTATTTTGATTTTTTGGTCATCCTGAAGTTTATATTCTTATTCTACCAGGTTTTGGAATGATTTCTCATATTGTTAGTCATTATTCTTCTAAGAAAGAGACTTTCGGTACTTTAGGTATAATTTATGCTATATTAGCTATTGGTGTATTAGGTTTTATTGTCTGGGCTCATCATATATTTACTGTAGGTATGGATGTAGATACTCGAGCTTATTTTACAGCTGCTACAATAATCATTGCGGTTCCTACTGGGATTAAAGTGTTTAGTTGATTAGCTACTATTCATGGTGCTAAGATTAAGTATGAAACACCTATGTTGTGAGCTTTAGGATTTATTTTCTTATTCACAGTTGGTGGTTTAACTGGAATTGTTTTATCTAATTCTTCATTAGATATCATGCTACATGATACTTACTATGTTGTTGCTCATTTTCATTATGTACTTTCTATGGGTGCTGTCTTTGCCTTGTTTGGTGCTTTTAATTACTGATTCCCATTATTAACTGGAGTTACTATACATAGTCGATGAACTAAAGCTCATTTTTTTATTATGTTTGTTGGGGTTAATGTAACTTTTTTTCCTCAGCATTTTTTAGGATTGAGCGGGATACCTCGACGATATTCTGATTATCCAGATTGCTACACAAAATGAAATGTTGTTTCATCTATTGGTTCAATGATTTCTTTTGTTGCTGTTTTATACTTTATAGTAATTGTTTGAGAAGCTTTGGTTTCTCAGCGAAAGGTTGTTTGAAGCACTCATTTGAGAACTGCTTTAGAGTGAGATAATATTTTACCTTCTGATTTCCATAATGCTCCTGAAACTGGTGCTTTAGTATCTAACTAACTAATAAGATATGAGTCTATGAGGACAATTAGGGTTTCAAGATGCGGCTTCACCATTAATGGAAGAATTAATTTTTTTTCATGATCATGCTATAATAATTTTAGTTATAATTATTAGTTTAGTTGGTTATGCTGCTTTTTCTTTAATATTAAATAAATTTTCTTGTCGATCTTTAGTAGAAGGTCAAGAAATTGAAACAATTTGAACAATTATTCCTGCTGTAATTTTAATTTTTTTAGCTTTGCCTTCTTTACGATTACTATACTTACTTGATGAGGTTGGGGATTGTAATTTAACAGTAAAAAGTATTGGTCATCAATGATATTGAAGTTATGAATATTCAGATTTTTTGGATATTGAATTTGATTCATATATAATTCCTACTGATGATTTAGCTAGTGGTGATTTTCGGCTATTAGAGGTAGATCATCGTGTTGTTGTACCGACTTGTACTGACATTCGTGTTCTTGTTACATCTGCAGATGTAATTCATTCTTGGGCTGTTCCAAGTCTTGGAGTTAAAGCAGATGCTATTCCTGGTCGTTTAAATCAGTTGAGTTTTTTTGTTAAATATCCTGGGGTATTCTATGGACAATGCTCTGAGATTTGTGGAGCTAATCATTCTTTTATGCCTATTGTTGTTGAGGCTGTTCCTCTAGAAAATTTTATGAGCTGGGTAGTTAATGTCTCTGAGTAGAAAATTAGTTAATATATAATTTTAGATTGTCAGTCTGAAGTAACTGATAATTCAGTATTTTCTAATGCCTCAATTATCTCCTCTTAATTGAATTTTTCTTTTTGTCCTTTTTTGAGTTGCTGTTTTTTCTGTTTCTATTATGATTTGATGATCAAAAAAAATTTATTTTGCCACAGAAAGTTCTAAAAAATCTCTGGTAGAAGAAAACAAATGAAATTGATAAATAAGAATGCTTGTAGATATTTTTTCTTCTTTTGATGATAATAATCAAGTTTTTATGTCTTTATATGTTTTAATGTGATTTTTTTCTTTATCAACAATTATAATTTTTAGCTCTTCCTACTGGGTAAGAGCACCCCGTTATGATGTGGTTTTAAAGTTGTTTAAAGAAACTGTTACATCTCAAATTTTTCGTTCTTTTGGATTAAGATTAGGTGGTTTTATAAATATTGTTGGTGCTCTATTTGTCTTTTTAATTTTTATGAATTTAAGTGGGTTAATTCCATACGTTTTTAGAAACACGAGTCATTTGGCTGTTTCTCTTTCACTAGGTTTGCCTTTATGGCTGTCGTTGATTGTCTCTGCTGTGTTTTATAATCCTAGTTCTGTTGTGGCTGGATTATTACCTATAGGAGCCCCAGCTCCTTTAAATCCATTTTTAGTTATTATTGAGACTGTAAGTATTCTTGTTCGTCCAATTACTCTGTCTGTTCGATTAACTGCTAATATAAGGGCTGGCCATATTGTACTAACTTTGATTGGAAATTACTTAACTGCTAGGTTTTTTGTTTCATCTATTTTTTCTATAATTTTATTAATTTCAATTCAAGTTTTTTATACAATTTTTGAATTTGGTATTAGTATAATTCAGGCTTATATTTTTTGTTTGTTAATTACTCTGTATTCTGATGAACATCCTCATTAGTTTAGTTAAAAAATAATATATTTTAAGTGGTTGTAAAAGAGATAATCTCATTTTTGGGGTATGAACCCAACAGCTTATAATTTAGCTTATTTTACATTTGTTGGGGAAAATAAATTCCGTAAGTAGATCTACAGTCTATTGCTTTAACTCGGCCACCAACATATTTAACGCGCTAGAATGTGAATTCAACCCCAAGTTTGCAATTTGATGTTTTTGATTAAACTATAGCGGGCCAAGGTTTAAAAATCTTAATTTTTATAATAAGCTTTGAAGGCTTGTAGTTTAACTTAACTTAAAACCTTTATAAAATCACTAAGTATAAATCAAATCTAAGTGATTATGTAGCAGTTATTGGGGAAATTTACTAGAAGGGAAAGTCCTTTCTTAAGAAATCAAAATTCTTCGTGCTCTAACACTGCTTGTAATATTTCTTTTAATATTAATTAATCTTTTTGCTTGGAAGGCAAATGTACTTATCATACTCAAGAAATTATTTCTAATAAATTTTTATTTATTCCTTTAGAATGAAAATCTAATGTGCTGAAAACACCATAGAAACCTATATTATATATATTAATTGGCTAAAAATAATTTAATATTTTTAGTAATCATTTTTTTATATTAACATAATAATGTTTGGCTCTGGCTTAGTTTATATAGTGTTAGTAAATTATATACATGGTTTTTTTTGATATAGGTGAGATTAAACAAGATTTAATAGTAAGTTTAATATTTACTAGATAGTTTCGTTTTGGATATTATTAGTAATATAATGTCTTGATTTGTTCCACTATACACCAGTGAAAAATTTTAAATAAAAATGAAAATTTGATTTAGGTTAGCTAGATAAAACTTGGTAAATTTGGTGCCAGCATCCGCGGTTATACCAAAAAGTTAAATTATATTATATGGTTAAAAAGATAGTTAAATAATATATAGTTTTTATAAATTTTTATTAAAAGGTAAAATTTATACATAAAAATTGAATTCTAATAAAAATACTATATTGAACCTATTAAAATTTAGATAGAGACTAGGATTAGATACCCTATTATTCTTTTTAGTAAAATATAAATACCTGGGTACTACGAATAATTTAGTTTAAAACCCAAAGAGCTTGGCGGTGTTCTAGACTATTCAGGGGAACCTGTTTCATAAACGATAATCCACGTTATACCTTACCTTTTTTTGTATTCAGTATGTATACCGTTGTCTTCAGTTAATTTTTAAGAAAGTAGAAGTTAGCAATAAAATTTTAAGTTTTGACGTCAGATCAAGGTACAGCTAATAGAAAGGAGAGAATGGGTTACAATTAAGATTTATAATTACGGAATAAATGTAGAAAATATTTATTGAAGGAGGACTTGAAAGTAAATAAATTATTATAAAGATTTTTTGAATCTAGCTCTGGAACGTGCACACATCGCCCGTCGCTCTCGTTGGAAAATGAGATAAGTCGTAACACAGTAGGGGTAACGGAAGTTGTCTCTAGAGGAATAAGATATAGCATAAGTTAATGTGTTCCACTTACACTGGAAAGATACTTAATGTTTGAGTTATCTTAAATAAAATTTGTATTTATTTTAATAAATTTTGTTAATTTTATAAAAACATTAAATCATATAGTAAAGGCGATTGAAGTTTTATATAAGAATAAATTTTTAAGTACTGAGAAGGAATTTAATTTAATTTTAAAAAAGCAATTGTTTTCAGTGTACCTTTTGCATCATGGTTTAGCTAGATTTTATTATAAATATAATTTCTCGAAATTCATATGAGCTATTTTATGTTTTATTTTAGTAAAATAATTCTAGATGTGGCAAAATCTGTATTAAAAATATAAAATAGAAATTAGATTTTATTCGTATTGAATGATAGCTAGTTTTTCCATAAAGGTATAGAAGTACTTAATTTAATTAATTTAAATTATATATTTTATAATTTAGTATTATAAATTTGTAGACTTTCAAGGATAACCTTGAGAGTAGTGTTTATCAATAAATAAATTTTATTATGGAATTTAGGCTTGAAGTTAGCTAAAATATAAAGTTTGTTATAAATTACTAATATTATGTTTTATAATTGTTATTTTTATTGTGATGGAAAAAATCTATAAAATTTTTTTAGTTTTTTGTATGCTAAAATGAGTATTAACTAAAATGTAAGTTGTGATAGATTTAATATCATAGTTAGACATTTCTATTTTAAGAAAATTTTTTAAAGGAACTTGGCAAATATTTGCTCTGCCTGTTTATCAAAAACATCGCTCTTTGAATATTGTTTATAAAGAGTCGAGCCTGCCCAGTGAATAATTTAACGGCCGCAGTACCCTGACTGTGCAAAGGTAGCATAATCATTTGCCCTATAATTGAGGGCTAGTATGAATGGTTTGACAAGAGCAAAACTGTCTCTATAAAAATTAATAGAATTTGTTGTTTAGGTGCAGAAGCCTATATAAAATTGAAAGACAAGAAGACCCTATCGAGCTTAAAATAAATTGTATAAATAATGTGGTAAAAATCAGTTTTATATAATAATTTTTGGTTGGGGCGACTAAGGAACAAATAAAGCTTCTTTTGTTTTATAATACATTTAGGTTATGATCCAATAGATTGATTAAAAGAAATAGTTACCGTAGGGATAACAGCATAATCTTTTTTGAGAGTTCTTATCGAAAAAAAGGTTTGTGACCTCGATGTTGGACTAGGATTTCCTGAAAGGTGCAGAAGTCTTCAATGGTTGGTCTGTTCGACCATTAATATCCTACATGATCTGAGTTCAGACCGGCGTGAGCCAGGTCAGTTTCTATCTTCGATTATTAAAGTTTAATTTTAGTACGAAAGGACCAATTTAAAATATTAGATATTAAAAAGAATTAGTATAATGTAATTTAAATTTTTGTTATAAAGATGGCAGAAAAGTGCATTAGATTTAAGCTCTAAATATAAAGATTTAAATTCTTTTCTTTATAATAAAGATGGCAGAAAATATGCATTAGGTTTAGGACCTAAATATAAAGATTGAAATTCTTTTCTTTATAATGTACTTGTCGTTGATTTCTTGTTTGTTTACGTATATTTGTATTTTGTTAGCGGTCGCTTTTTTTACTCTTTTAGAGCGTAAGGGTCTTTCTTATATTCAGATTCGTAAGGGACCTAATAAAGTTGGAATTTCTGGATTACCTCAGCCATTGGCTGATGCTGCTAAACTATTAACTAAAGAGATTGCCAAGCCTAGAATAGCTAATTATTCTCCGTATTTTATAGCTCCTGTTTTTAGTTTTATTTTGGCTTTATTGTTATGGCAGTTGTACCCAAGACTATCTGCTTGTGGTTATTTTAAATGAGGAATTTTATTTTTTTTATGTGTGTCAAGATTAAATGTTTATGGTACTTTGTTGGCTGGTTGGGCGTCTAACTCTAAATATGCTCTTTTAGGGAGGTTACGTGCTATTGCTCAGACTATTTCATATGAGGTAAGAATGGCTTTGATTTTGTTATTTCCTCTATTTATTTTAGGTAGTTTTAATTTTGTTGAATTAAATGAAAGACAATTAAGTGTTTGGTTCGGCTTTATAATATTGCCTATTTTTTTTATATGATTTGTTACTTGTATTGCAGAAACTAATCGTGCTCCGTTTGATTTTGCTGAAGGGGAATCGGAATTAGTTTCTGGGTTTAACATTGAGTATGGCTCTGCTGGGTTTGCTTTAATTTTTTTAGCTGAATATGCAAATATTTTAGTTATAAGTTTATTTTCTGCTGTATTATTTTTAGGAGGTGGTTCTTTTTTTTTAGGTATGAGTGATTTAGTTTTTGTTATAAAGATTCTTTTTTTTGCTTTTGTTTTTATTTGAGTGCGTGCTAGTTACCCTCGTTTTCGATACGATTTACTAATATCACTGACATGAAAAAGATTTTTACCTGTTTCTTTATCAATATTATTGTTTATTTTCTGTTTTTCTTATTATTTGTATTATTAGCAGAATAGTAGTTTAAAAAAATATTAGTATTGGAAACTAAAGATTAGGTGTAGACCTACATTCTGAAATGACATCATTGATTTTAATGGCTTTAAGATTTTCTTCAATTTTTTTGCTTCCTTTAATAGCTCAACCGCTAAGGTTGGGGCTGGTGATTATAGTATTAAGTCTTTTATTTTGTTGTTTAACTGGGATATTATTGTCTAGGTGATATGCATATATTTTGTTTTTAATCTACGTAGGAGGCTTGCTTGTTATGTTTGCTTATGTTGCTGCTTTATCCCCTAATATAATGTTTTTAGGGCTGAATGCAGTGTTAGTTTCTGTGGCCATTTTTATTCCTTGTTTAGTTTTTTTATATAATTATACGTTTTTAGATCTAGTTAATATTTCTGATTTAAATTTTTGGCTCGAGGCTAAGAGTATTAAAAATTATGGGATTGAGCTTGTGTCTCCATATTATGTTTCTATTTTGATTGCTTTAGGAATTATTTTACTTGTTAATTTAGTTGTGGTTGTAAAGATTTGCTTTTATCAACAATCTTCATTACGTCCTTTTAAAAATTAGTTATAGTTATGCGTTTTCCAATTCGAAAAGTTCATCCTGTTTTAAAAGTAGTTAATGGTGCGTTAGTTGATCTTCCTGCTCCTTCTAATCTTTCTGTGTGATGAAACTTTGGTTCCTTACTGGGTTTATGTTTAGGAATTCAAATTGTCACTGGATTGTTTTTAGCTATACATTATACTGCACATGTTGATTTGGCTTTTAGTTCTGTTGTTCATATTACTCGTGATGTAAACTATGGGTGATTTCTTCGTGCAATGCATGCTAATGGTGCTAGTTGATTTTTTATTTGTTTATATTTTCATGCTGGTCGTGGAATATACTATGGGTCTTATATGTATATACACACATGAAATATTGGTGTTATTTTATTATTTATAACTATGGGTACAGCTTTTTTAGGTTATGTTCTTCCTTGGGGTCAAATGTCTTTTTGAGGGGCTACTGTAATTACTAATTTATTATCTGCAATTCCTTATGTAGGTCAGATATTAGTTGAATGAATTTGAGGTGGATTTGCTGTTGATAATGCTACTTTAACTCGATTCTTTACTTTACATTTTGTGTTGCCTTTTGGTATTGCTGCTTTAACTGTTTTACATTTGCTTTTTTTACATGAAACAGGTTCAAATAATCCATTAGGATTAAATAGTGATGGGGAAAAAGTACCCTTTCATTCTTACTATAGTTTTAAAGATCTTGTGGGTTTTGTGGTATTGTTATTTTTCTTATCCTTTCTTGTTCTTTTTTCTCCTCAATTGTTAACTGATCCTGAAAATTTTATTCCTGCTAATCCTTTAGTTACTCCTGTACATATTCAACCGGAATGATATTTTCTCTTTGCATATGCGATTTTGCGATCAATTCCTAATAAGCTTGGAGGAGTGTTAGCTCTTGTAGCAGCTGTAGCTATTTTATTTATTTTACCTTTTACACATCAGGGAAAATTTCGAGCTCTTTCGTTTTATCCAGTTAATCAGGTGCTATTCTGATTTTTTATTGGAATTTTTGGAATTTTAACTTGAATTGGGGCTTGCCCGGTGGAAATGCCTTATGAAATAATTGGACAAATTTTTACAGTGTTGTATTTTTCTTATTTTATTTTAAATCCGCTTATTCAAAAATTGTGAGATAAAGTTTTAGATTTTTAGAGCTATTATCCTTGGGATAGTTTGTCTTGAAAACATACTAAGAGTGCTCAAACCACTCAGTAGCTTAACAACAAGAATAATAATTCATTTTTGGCTTACAAGACCAACATTTTTTTTAAATTATTGTTGCAAGATATGAGATTATTTTATTTATCATTAATTAGTGTATTAAGATTTTTTTTGGCGTTGGTGACGCTGTCTTTACAGTATAAACATCTGCTAAATATTCTTTTAAGGTTAGAGGCTGTTACAATAAGGTTATTTATTTTTTTGTTTACTTTAATAAATAATATTTCTTTCTCTGGAGAGATAGCATTAATTTTAATTACTTTAGGTGCATGCGAGGCTAGTTTAGGTCTTTCTATTTTAGTTTCTATAATCCGGATACGAGGAAATGATTACGTTTCTAGATTTTCTTCACAAAAATGTTAGGAATTATTTTAGCATCGGGTGTCTTATTTTTAGTACCGAGTAAAAACTTAGGTTGATATTTAAAAATTTGATCTTTGTCATTATTAAGTTTGATTTCTTTTTTTTATTTATATTCTCCTATTTTTTCTTATGACTTAATTAATTATTTTTTGTCTCAAGATTCTATATCATTAATTTTAGTTGTTTTAACTTTTTGAATTAGAATAGTAATATTGGTTGCTAGTCAAAATAGAGTTAAAAAAGCTAGAAATAAGGTTTTTATGTTTGTTAATTTTGTTTTAGGTTTAAATTTGATTTTAACTATTACTTTTAGGTTAAGTAACATTTTATATTTTTATTTTTTATTTGAAGCTTCGTTAATTCCAACTTTATTAATTATTCTTGGTTGAGGATATCAACCTGAACGTCTTCAGGCTGGTATGTACATAATAATTTATACTGTTGCTGCTTCTTTACCTCTTTTACTAATTATTCTTTGAATAGGGGTAAAAAACAATTCTTTTGCTATTCCAGTTATGCTGAGTATTCGAAAGGAAAGGGTAGATCCAATAGCTTTTTGATCTTATAACTTTTTAACTGTTTTAATTTTTACAGCTTTTTTAGTAAAGCTACCAATATTCTCTGTGCATTTGTGATTACCTAAGGCTCATGTAGAAGCACCAGTTGCAGGGTCTATAGTGCTGGCAGCTGTATTGTTAAAGTTGGGTGGTTATGGAATTTTTCGAGTATATCAATATTTTAATTTTTACAGAAGCTCAATGAGAGTTATGATTTTTTCTTTGGCAATTTGAGGAGGTGTTTTAACCAGGATTGTCTGTTTTCGGCAGGTGGATTTTAAGTCTTTAATTGCTTATTCTTCTGTTGGTCATATATCTTTGATGTTAGCTGGTGTTTTTTCAAATTGTTCTTGAGGGTGAAGAGGAGGCTTAGTTCTTATAATTTCCCATGGTTTTTGTTCTTCTGCATTGTTTGCTTTAGCTAACTATACTTACGAAAAAACTCATAGACGAAGATTGTTTTTAAGGAAAGGTATACTATTAATTTTCCCAAACTTAGCAATATGATGATTCCTTTTTTGTGTTATTAATATAGCAGCTCCACCAAGTATTAATTTATTAGGGGAAATTATGATTTTCCCTTCTGTAATTTTTAGTTCTAAGTATTTCTTGCTTTCTTTAGGTCTTATAAGATTTTTAGCGGCTTTATATAGAATGTACTTATATACTTCAACACAACATGGTGGAAGTCCTAAGTATATTAAAAGAAGGAATCAGTTTAAATCTTCAAGGTATTTATTGCTTATTTTACATTGAATTCCGGCTAATTTTTTTATTATTAAAAGTGAATATGTATTTTTTTGAATTTAGTTAAGTTAGTTTAAAAAAAATTCCAGTTTGTGGGTCTGGGGATAAAAGATATTTTTACTTAACCATGTTTTCAGTATTAAAATTTTCTTCTTTTAGATCATTTTTTTTATTATTTTATAGTTTGGGGTTATTGCCAATTACTTGTTACTTTGCAATAAATGATATTGCTATTCTAGTGGAATGGAGTATTATTAGGATTAGTTCTTGTAATATCTCGTTTTGTGTAATTTTAGATATAATTAGTCTTAGTTTTAGTGGTGTAGTATGTTTAATTTCTGGTTGTGTAATGATATTTTCGTCAAGTTATATAGCTGGTGATCCGTTCTTAAAGCGTTTTGTTTGACTAGTTTTGCTCTTTGTAATGTCTATAAATTTGCTGGTTTTTATTCCAAGATTGCCGGCTTTGCTTCTTGGATGAGATGGATTAGGTATTGTATCCTTTGCCTTGGTTATTTATTATCAAAATATAAAATCTTTGGGTGCGGGGATGTTAACAGTGTTAGCAAATCGTATTGGAGATGTAATAATTCTGATTTCTATTGGGATTTTGGTTCTTCAGGGTCATTGATTAATTAATCTAATGTGAGATTTTTATTTAGCTGCATCAGTTGCTTTAACAATCACTATTGCAGCCATAACTAAAAGAGCACAAATTCCTTTTTCTGCCTGGCTACCAGCTGCTATAGCAGCTCCTACACCAGTTTCAGCTTTAGTTCATTCATCAACACTGGTAACTGCTGGTGTTTTTCTTTTAATTCGATTTTATCCTTTTTTATCCCAGTTTAAAAGATTTAGATTTTTGTTACTGTTCATTTCAGTTTTAACTCTTTTGTTGGCTGGAATTGGAGCCAATTATGAAAACGACCTTAAAAAAATTATTGCCTTGTCAACTTTGAGTCAGTTAGGTGTTATGATAATAAGTTTAGCCATAGGAATAGTTTATCTTTCATTATATCATTTATATACGCATGCTTTGTTTAAAGCTCTTTTGTTTTTATGTGCTGGAATAATTATTCATAATTCCCTTAACAATCAAGATATTCGGTACATAGGGCTAATTTCTAAGCAAGCTCCTGTTTCTGTAGCTTGTTTAAACATTGCAAATTTGTCTTTATGTGGAGCTCCATTTTTAAGTGGATTTTATTCTAAAGATCTAATTTTAGAAACATCGCTTTTTAGTCCTACTAACACCTTAATAATTTTACTTATTTTTTTAGCTACAGGCATAACTGCTGCTTACTCTTTTCGTCTATCTTTTTGTTCTCTTTGAAGGGAGATAAAAAATAAGCCTTTTCACAGAAAGTTGGAAAAGGATCCATATGTAAATTATTCTACTAGGATTTTAACTTTAGCTGCAATTATAGCTGGTTCTTTACTACAGTCAACATTCTTGTTTTTTTCTCCACAGCCATTTATTTTACCTTTTTTCCATAAGATATTAACTATTTTTGTTATTTTAATGGGATTGTTTTTAGCTGCTGTACTGTGAGAGGATGATTTTTACCCTAAAGTTATAAATAAAATTAAGATGTTTTTTTCTAGTATATGATTTTTAGCCTTTATTTCTGCACAGCCACTTACTAAAATATCTATACTTAGAGGAACCCAGATTATAAAATCGGTTGATCAGGGATGATTGGAAATTTTAGGAGGCCAGGGTACTTTTAAAGTTTTAAGTATATATTCAATAAATAATCAGAATATTCAGATTAAAACGTTCAATTTTTTTATTATGCTAATGTTATTAAGTCTTTTAATTATTATGGTTGCTGTATAATCTTAATAGCTTATATATTAGAGCATAGCACTGAAGATGCTAGGGAAGCAGCATTGCTTTAAGGTGAATAACTTAATTTTTTTAAAAAAAATTTTAAATAAAGTATTTTATTTTATAATGTGGCTTGTTTAAAATTTTTAGCTTATAATAAAGACATACTTGAAAACTCCTTTAGGACAGTAAAAATTTTTGATACTGTTTTAGTTTAAATTTTTTTAACAAAAATTTATGTGGATTTTTTATCTTTTTTTTGAGATTTGCGTTTAAAAGTCTTTGTGTGTTGTAAAAATTTTTTAATAGCGTTTTTAAGCAAAAAAAATTGATGGAAAATTATGTGGATTTTTTGTGGTTTTTTTTGAGATTTGCGTTTAAAAAGTGGTGCGAGCTTAGAAAAATAGAATTTTTTTTTGTTTGTGTGTTTAGTATTCAACTTCTGGAATTCTCCTAAAAAAAAATATTTTTTGCTGTGTGTCCGCCAAGCGGAAACTAGTATCACACGAGGTCATTTAAATTTTAGAAGTTTTGGGTGATATAGTTTTGGTGTAATTAAAATTTCATAAATTAGTAAAAAAATCTATTTTTATTAATTCTTAAAATTTAAAAAGTGAGTATATATA